TGGATGAAGACATGGTCTCTCTGGATCCCATTGGATTTCATTCGGAGGAGGAGCCTTATAAAGATCGGATTGATTCTTATCAAAGAAAGACAGGATTAACTGAGGCTGTTCAAACAGGCATAGGTCAACTAAATGGTATTCCTGTAGCAATTGGGGTTATGGATTTTCAGTTTATGGGGGGTAGTATGGGATCCGTAGTCGGGGAGAAAATCACCCGCTTGATTGAGTACGCTACCAATCAATTTCTACCTCTTATTATAGTGTGCGCTTCGGGGGGAGCGCGCATGCAAGAAGGGAGTTTGAGCCTAATGCAAATGGCTAAAATATCGTCTGCTTTATATGATTATCAATCAAATAAAAAGTTATTGTATGTATCAATCCTTACATCTCCTACTACTGGTGGGGTAACAGCCAGTTTTGGTATGTTGGGAGATATTATTATTGCCGAACCAAATTCCTACATTGCATTTGCGGGTAAAAGAGTAATTGAACAAACATTGAATAAAACAGTACCCGAAGGTTCACAAGCGGCTGAATATTTATTCCAGAAGGGCTTATTCGACCTAATCGTACCGCGTAATCTTTTGAAAAGTGTTCTGAGTGAGTTATTTAAGCTCCACGCCTTCTTTCCTTTGAATTCCAATTCAATCAAGTAGAGTGCACTAAGTTCCATTTTTTTATTTGTAGCAAACAAGTAGTTAGCTTATCCGAATCTTATCCTAATCTTAGCTTATCGGAATCAAAGTAACTAAAAAGGGAGTTTTCTTTGGCGACTTAAGATCTAATTGTAGAAAGAATCAAAATCAAAAGTTGCGGATAACTCTTTCTTTATTAAATTCGAAGACAAGAACAAAACACAAAGAAACGAAGAAAAAAATGAATTATCATATGTATCTTTCATGTAGATAGATGAATAAGTTCATTTATTTAGTTCTACATTCCTTGGACTTATTCTATATACTCACTTAGATACTTAATATCTCTAATGAAAAATTTGCAAATTGAATTAATTAATAATAACTACGAATTCATAATAATTACAATTATTAATTATAATTAGTATAAATATAAAATATGATATTAAAAAAAATAAGAACAGGTACAAATAATAAACCGAGGTACCCCATTTTATGACAACTTTCCACTTTCCCTCTATTTTTGTGCCTTTAGTAGGCCTAGTATTTCCGGCAATTGCAATGGCTTCTTTATTTCTTCATGTTCAAAAAAACAAGATTGTTTAGATCTGAGGGGACCCAATCTCATTCGTTTTTTTTTTTGAAACTTATACTTGTAGCATAACATAGATATTTATTTCGGAAAAGAAAATATGGTAGAACATGTGATTTCTGCCGAACATAAAGGAAAAAGCTCTTATGCCTGCAGAAAATGATCTATAGGTAACTCAATTCTAGCCAGTTTCAAATAGATCAGGATCGCTGGATGCCTAAAATGTAAAGTTGGTCGATCTATATGTATATCAATATGTATATTGGGATCATATGAGGGGTATGTTATTATTTTAGATCTAAACAAATTTGATGAATTACCCCTAAAAGTTCCCATTAAACTAGTGCTAGTTCACACCAAACTAGTGCTAGTTAATGAAAGTTCATTCGGAAACAAAAAAAGTAAAGTCAAAATCATTTGGGGTATTCTCTCAATTTCAATAAAATGCAATCGGATGAAGTATGAGTTGGCGATCAGAACATATATGGATAGAACTTATAACGGGGTCTCGAAAACTAAGTAATTTTTGCTGGGCCCTTATCGTTTTTTTAGGTTCATTAGGATTCTTGTTGGTTGGAACTTCCAGTTTTCTTGGTAGAAATTTGATATCTTTTGTTCCGTCTCAGCAAATCATTTTTTTTCCACAGGGGATCGTGATGTCTTTCTACGGGATTGCGGGTCTCTTTATTAGTTCCTATTTGTGGTGCACAATCTCCTGGAATGTAGGTAGTGGTTATGATCGATTTGATAGAAAGGAAGGAATAGTGTGTATTTTTCGTTGGGGATTTCCTGGAAAAAATCGTCGCATATTCCTGCGATTCCTTATAAAAGATATTCAATCCGTTCGAATAGAAGTTAAAGAGGGTATTTTTGCTCGTCCTGTCCTTTATATGGATATCAGAGGCCGGGGGGCTGTTCCGTTGACTCGTACTGATGAGAATTTGACTCCACGAGAAATTGAACAAAAAGCCGCGGAATTGGCCTATTTCTTGCGCGTACCAATTGAAGTATTTTGATTTTGAGAAAGAAAAGGAACTGGGCTGAAGAACGAATGCTTTCTCAGCAGGAGGGAAAAAACGCAAGAATACTGTTTTTTCTATAACTAAGTTTAGGATAAACAGATGCAGATAAACCATATCTTGTAAATTCTTTTTTTTCAATCGACCTTTTTATCCTTTCATTTGTGTTCTTTACTACCCAATAAATGGGTTTTCTTAATAATGATAACTGGCCTGTTTCTGTCTTGTTTTGCCGCTCATTTTTTTGACCATCACAATATCTTTCTCTCAATTAGTCTATTCTTGACTATGGGGAATCGTTGGAATTTTTTTTCGAAATATTGGATATTTTCATAGAATAAGGGGTTCTTTCGGCTATTCATCGAAAGGAGACACTTGTTTGGAATTTGATGAATTGAGATATCTGGAAACACTTGTATTATTTCTTTAGTCAAATTCGAAGTGGAGTCTTAGTCTATTTCTGTATTCTTTCTAGATTCAAAACAAAATCATAAATAAAATAGATTCATAGGTTTGATACCTTGTCTACAACTCATGTTTCAAAGAAAGGTTCGATTATATAAAGTCGACAAATGGAGTGGGTTAATTAAAAATTAACAGGCAAAAAATGGCAAAAAAGAAAGCTTTCACTCCTCTTTTGTATCTTGCATCTATAGTATTTCTGCCCTGGTGGATTTCTCTCTCATTTACTAAAAGTATGGAATCTTGGGTTATTAATTGGGCGGATATCGGCCAATCTGAAATTTTTTTGAATGATATTCAAGAAAAAAGTATTCTAGAAAAGTTCATAGAATTAGACGAAATCCTCTTCTTGGAAGAAATGATCAAGGAATACTCGGAGACATATCTACAAAAGTTTCTTATAGGAATCCACAAAGAAACGATCCAATTAATCAAGATACACAACGAGGATCGTATCCATACAATTTTACACTTCTCGACAAATATAATCTGTTTTGTTATTCTAAGTGGTTATTCGATTTTAGGTAATGAAGAACTTGTTATTCTTAACTCTTGGGCTCAGGAATTCCTATATAACTTAAGTGATACAGTAAAAGCCTTTTCGATTCTTTTATTAACTGATTTATGTATCGGATTTCATTCACCCCACGGCTGGGAACTAATGATTGGTTCTGTGTACAAAGATTTTGGATTTGGTCATAATGATCAAATTATATCTGGTCTTGTTTCCACTTTTCCGGTTATTCTCGATACTATTTTTAAATATTGGATTTTTCGTTATTTAAATCGTGTATCTCCATCACTTGTAGTTATTTATCATTCAATGAATGATTGATAAATCATCCACCAATATTAATCCAATTAGAACGTTTCTTACTTTGTAGTTCTACATAAGTATTAAAAACATTCTATTCGGGCGGTTTTCAGACTATTTTTATACTTATACTATAGTATTCCAGTAAAATGATTCCAATAAATAGCAGAATCGTGGATAGGAAACTATACTAGCGACCTACCCAATTTATTGTAGAAATTTTCAGACCAATGATTAGACCATGCAAACTAGAAATACTTTTTCTTGGATAAAGGAACATATTACTCAATCTATTTCCGTATCGCTCATGATATATATCATAACTCGGGCACCCGTTTCAAGTGCATATCCCATTTTTGCACAGCAGGGTTATGAAAATCCACGAGAAGCGACTGGGCGTATTGTATGTGCCAATTGTCATTTAGCTAATAAGCCCGTGGATATTGAGGTTCCACAAACAGTACTTCCTGATACTGTATTTGAAGCAGTTGTTCGAATTCCTTATGATAAGCAAGTGAAACAAGTCCTTGCTAATGGTAAGAAGGGGGGTTTGAATGTGGGGGCTGTTCTTATTTTACCGGAGGGGTTTGAATTAGCTCCTTCCGATCGTATTTCTCCCGAGATGAAAGAAAAGATAGGAAATTTGTCTTTTCAGAGCTATCGCCCTAATAAAAAAAATATTCTTGTAATAGGGCCTGTCCCCGGCCAGAAATATAGTGAAATCACCTTTCCTATTCTTTCCCCCGACCCCGCTACTAAGAAAGATGTTCACTTCTTAAAATATCCTATATATGTAGGAGGAAATAGGGGAAGGGGTCAGATTTATCCCGACGGAAGCAAGAGTAACAATACAGTTTATAATGCTACAGGGGCGGGCATAGTAAGCAAAATCATACGAAAAGAAAAAGGGGGATATGAAATAATCATAACAGATCCATCGGATGGACGTCAAGTGGTTGATATTATCCCTCCAGGACCAGAAGTTCTTGTTTCAGAGGGTGAATCCATCAAATTTGATCAACCATTAACGAGTAATCCTAATGTGGGTGGATTTGGTCAGGGAGATGCCGAAATAGTACTTCAAGATCCATTACGTGTCCAAGGCCTTTTGGTCTTCTTGGCATCTGTTATTTTGGCACAAATATTTTTAGTTCTTAAAAAGAAACAGTTCGAGAAGGTTCAATTAGCCGAAATGAATTTCTAGACTCGCGGATTTATCGACATCAGGTTCGTAAAAAGAACAAAATTTTTGTTGTCAATTCTATATGATCAAAAAAAATAAATTCTGAAAAACCTTTTATTTACTTGCTCTTTTTCTACGAACTTCGGGGACTCCCTTGTAGCGCACTCTTAGTCATAACGCATTCTTAGTCATAATAGGTAGGTTTTTGTTTGAAGAAGACTATTTTATTTGACTTTATGGCTTTACCACCCTTTTTTTTGTTCAAATTGAATTGACAGGACTGTGTTACTATTGC